CAACCAACCCCAATCCTTTTACCCATTAATATCTTAGAAGATTTCACAAAGCCCTTATCACTTAGTTTTCGACTTTTCGGGAATATCTTAGCGGATGAATTAGTAGTTGTTGTTCTTGTTTCTTTAGTACCTTCAGTGGTTCCTATCCCTGTAATGTTCCTTGGATTATTTACAAGTGGTATTCAAGCTCTTATTTTTGCAACTTTAGCCGCGGCTTATATAGGTGAATCTATGGAGGGCCATCATTGAAATAGTCTTTTTTTTAGTTTAGCACAAAGCAATGTAAATGTATGTGCGGCTCAAGATTATTTACTTAAGGAATAGAAATATACAAGACTCTATATACGATAGAAAGCAATAGGAACAAAAAAATCAAAAATTACGATATTAGAGAATTGTAAAAAAAAAAGGAAAGAGATCTTTTAGATCTTTTTCCTAAAATTATCCTTTTGTCCACCTAATATCCTACCGTCCCTCGACGAATATTCACTTTCTATTATATTGGTCAGCCAATCTTCTTATTCAAATCTTAATTTGAATAAGATATATGTTTACGACGTGTGATTAAATAAAAAACAGGAGAAAGGATTCTACTTTACTTTACAGTTGATTTGATTCAACAATTGACCAAAAGAAAAAAATAAAATATTAATAAATAAATAATAAATTGCATGAACTTAGATTAATCAAATAATGATATTTCTATGCAATAATTCGCACTAATCAATTTGATTTGCCCATTTAGAATGTATTCGGTTGGCATAATGATAAAGAAAACGGAAGGGAGAGAATAATTTACAAAAAACGGGATTCCTAAAAAATGGATTGATTCTCGAATCCGATTGAATCGAATGGTTTACGTTATGGAAGAAAGACATGTATATGTGATATTAGATATTGACTAGTTATATATGAACTAAAGATATATTTCATTTTCCCTACTACTGTGTGTGGGTTCAAAGAGAAGTCCTTTCGTATCGTTGTAGCTGTGAATTGGCTGAATAAAGAGATGAAATCAAGAAAAGATGGAAGAATTAAAATAACAGTTCGGAACCAAGAAATGGAAGAACGAAAGTTCTATGAATTCACAAAAACTCTGTGGATAGAAACGAAAAAAGAGATATCGAAGTAGTTCAGATGATTCAATAATATTCTTACTTAATTTCGAAGTTATTAGTTACTTCGACTGGATGAATTCTATCGATGGAATAATTAAGTCATAATTCATTGGTTGAGTGTATCATTAACCATTTATTTTTGTTGGTACGAGGAACTTATCATGAATCCACTGATTTCTGCTGCTTCCGTTATTGCTGCTGGATTGGCTGTAGGGCTTGCTTCTATTGGACCTGGAGTTGGTCAAGGGACTGCTGCGGGTCAAGCCGTAGAGGGGATCGCGAGACAGCCCGAGGCAGAGGGAAAAATACGAGGAACTCTATTGCTTAGTCTAGCTTTTATGGAAGCTTTAACGATTTATGGATTGGTTGTAGCATTAGCACTTTTATTTGCGAATCCTTTTGTTTAATTGTTTAATCTTAGAAAAAAATACATATTTTTCCTATTTTATTGCCTTGGGTTTGTCGTTTGCTTTTTCAAATTAGATCAAGATTTAACTCCTACAATTCAATTCCTTATTCGTTGAGAAAATAACCTACGGGAAGGGCTGATTTGCAGATGAGGAATTAGCACACTGACTCTCTTTCATCCTTCCCGTTCGCAGTCCAAGGGAAACTCTTTTTATGAGGTGTTGCAACAATCAAGGGGTAGTTCATACTTTATAAGTATAACTCGAATATTTTTGACTCGATTTCAAAAAAAAAAAAAAGAATAAATAAGAGGGGCAAAGTCATAGAAAAAGAACTCTGGTCGATTTTTTAGTCTATCTATAAGAGGAGATTATATGAAAAATGTAACCGATTCTTTCGTTTCTTTGGGCCACTGGCCAGCTGCCGGGAGTTTCGGATTTAATACCGATATTTTAGCAACAAATCCAATAAATCTAAGCGTAGTTATTGGTGTATTGATCTTTTTTGGAAAGGGAGTGTGTGTGAGTTGTTTATTTCAAGAATAGGCTGGATCCAATCAGCTGTACCCTTTTCCGTTATAACTAGGAAAGAGAGGTGCATGATCTCGCGAATTACTTCTTAATAAATTATATGTAAGAACCACAGCATTTCGTGATTAATTGGCAAATACACTTTGATTCTCTAGCAACCAATAATGTGGGGCTGTTAAGATGGTTAAAGCAAACCGTTTGAAGTCTAGACGCAGCATGGTACTCTTTCTACCACTATGTTAATATAGAGATGGTTTTAAAATGAATATTTTATCGATATAGAACACTCATCTCGATAAAATGATTTGAACCACTTATTCTAAAAAAGGGCATTTTCCCTCTTTTATTTTATCCAATGCGGAATCGACGACCTATGCCTTATGTATAATGTATAAGTAAGAATCATTTTTTGGATTTTAACTGAAGAAAAAAAAAAGAAACAAC